AACTTCACCAGTCAAAGTTTAAAATAGTTCAACCATCGTTCCTACTTAAACCATCATCATAAACCAAAGACACATAAACCTAAAACCAAACAAAAAAGAAGAAAAAAAATAGGCTCTCACATATCTCAAGACTTATCTTTTTTCCTACCCGGATAAGACTCATAAACAAGGTCAATTGCTATCCAAACCATAGAAATTACATAAAGACATACCAATAAAAACATTTTACTTAAATCATTACCTAAATAATAATCCACAACAAAAAACAAAATAACAATAAACAAATACAACAAAAAAAAACCAGTAATAAAATCAGGGTTGTCAACCTTATCAATTTTTCCCTTATCTACTTGTTTAATAATCTCATCAACCACTATACAAACAGCAAAAATAAAGAATAAAGCAGGAATTATAAAAAAAAATAATCCCTTATCTTTCCATCCGTCAACAAAAAGATAACAAGTAAAAACTAATAAAAAATTAGAAACAATTCATCTCTTAATTTGAAACATAAAATGAAAGAAAGATCCAACCTTCTTAAATAAAAAACCAAGAAATTTATTCATTCTAAAAACTTTCCTTTCGCTAAAATTAATTGCTTTCTCTAAGCAATGGTTAACCTTACCTTGTTTTTATATTATTTTTTGTCTTGGGACATTCTCTTCTTCTTGACACCTTCAACGTCATATTTTAAAATTTAAACTACCAAAACATAAAATTAAACTACCCTGTTAACTTCCAGTCAACTCATCTCTTTCTAATACTTTCTGCACTAACAAACCCTTTAAATCATTCAAATTTAAAATCACAACTTTAATAGGCATTGTTCTATGGCCCACCCCACAAAGCTCATAACAATTACCATACCTAACACCAGAAGAATAAGGAATAACCCCCAAACAATTAATCCGACCAGGAATAGCATCAACTTTCACCCCTAACTCAGTTAAACCCCACCTATGTATAACATCAACCGTTCTTACTAAAACCTCATTTGGAACCCTTCGAGCTAAAAAACAAGGATTAGTAACATCAGCATTTCGAAACCCCCTTTCAAAAGGAAAAACATCATGATCACTAACAATATCACCTGCAGGAATCATAAAAGAATCATATTTCAAATCTCACTCACCAACAACTTTAACTATTCCTTTAACCAAACACACCATATTCTCTCAGCTCTCAAACACACCAGCATCATCCAAATCATCACTACCAGAAGCCTCTGAACCAAATTCAATTTGACCACTTAAATCATCACTTCCTTCAATAAGTACACAAACCATATTTCCTAATCAAGAGCTAAACTCCCTCTTATTCTGAACCACATCCACCAGATACTCATAATCTCAATATCACTGATGCCCAGTTACTTTAACCAAATGTTCACTTCCATCACCCAATTCCATCTGATAAAGATTAACTAAAGACACATAGCCCAAAACAAATAAAATAAAAGCTGGACTAACAGTCCAAATAATTTCCAGTCAATCATTTCTATGAACATAACGATTTATTATACCACCAAAGAAAATCTTCTTAAACAAAAAAATAACTAAAAACCAAACAACCAGAACTAAAATTATAGCTACCACAACTAAAGTTATATCATGATATAAAATCAAATTCTTTGCATTCTCAGTTTTTGGATCAGGAAATCCTAACTGCCTTCAAATCCTCATATAAGAATCTTTAATACGTTAACCCATCATTCAACGGAAAATGATAACAATCAGCCTTAGACCCTTTCTTAATGTCCTGAATCATTTAATTACCCCTAAACCTGCAATTTAGCATACTTTTTATACTACAGAACCCAAGCATTTCTACCACAAACCCGCCATAATAAAACACATCCAACCAAAAACTAAATTTACAATTACACTAACGAAAGAAACTCATCCTAACCTTATCCTTCGCCCCATAACAACGCCTCCAACACTATAGTATAAACCAAGAAAAACTCTTATATAAAAATATAAACTAACTACCGACCTCCCTAACAATATAACACAAGCAAAAGGAGAAATTATCCTAGAAGAAATTAAAAAAATCAATTTCATTATACTTCCTAAAAAAGGAGGAATTCCACTTAAAGAAAATAAATATAACCTCACTCAACTTAATCTCCCTTTCCTTTTAACAACATCAAAAAACGAATAAATTCCCATAACCCAAAGACTCATTATAAAAAAAAAATTAACCACAAAATAAAAACAATAATACCAAAAAAAAGCAACACCCCAACTAACACTAATAATTACCATTATCCCTAAATGAATAAGAGAAGAATAAGCTAGCAAAACACGAAAATGGAGAATTTGCAAACCACCTAAACACCCAACAACCCCAGTCATAATAGAACTCAACTCCAAAATACCAAAACTGAACCTCATTAAAGATACGAGACCACTAAAAATTATTCAAAAAGGCACAATCTTCTGAACAACCAAAACTAAAAAACAACCCATCCACCTCAACTCTCTCGCCACACCAGGAACCCAAACATGAAAAGGAAATAGCCCTAACTTTAATAACAACCCTATTATAAAAAACAAATCTAAAAACCACATTAAAAGACCACTTACCATAAATATAATAAAAACAAGAATAAAACAAGAACCAACAACCTGAACAACAAAATATTTTACTAATCTTTCTCTTTCACCTATAGTAAATCCACCTAAAACCCCAACAGAGCCCATAAAAGTCAATTCTAAACCAACCCACAAACCTATTATATTTACACTTATTAATGATCTATAAACACCAACTAAAATTACAGCCCAAGACAATAAAACAGACAAAGGACTAGAAAAAGAAAACCTTATCAGCAAGTACTCCACTGAATAAGCTCCTAGAAAACCAAACTCTCTCGTGCCTTTTAACACCAACTTACTTAGAAACTTAGAAACCAAGGAACCTAAAAGGTTTGACTTGACCAACCCCAGAAAACCGACTCACTAAAACAACAACACTTAATCCAAGAACCCTCTCACAAACAGCAAAAGTTAAAAAAACTACACAGAAATATAAACCAAACCCACTTGCTATCACCCCAAAACCATATGATAAACCCAAAAACAAAGAAACAACTACCATCTCAAAAATCAACAACAGATTTAAAAAATGCTTACTATTTATAACCACATACAACATTGATAAAACAAAAAAAAAAAAAAAAAAACTTATTATAATTTTACTTAATTAATGCTCCTTGCTGTTTTCCCGCTACAGAAACTGCAGTAACTATAACCAAAAACAACAAAACTCTTAACAAAATAATTACAACCCCTCACTCAGAACAGAAATACAAAACATCTGTCGTCTTATAAAATCCCCATCCATACGAATCTAAAGAAATCGTTAAAACACACAACAAAACACTTGCATAAACAAAAACACCAAGATTTTTCCCAACTAAAGTTGTTTCTTTTATCTTACCAGTAAAAGGAACCAAAGACACCGTATAACCAAACACTACTAATACGCCCCCAACCAAAACTATAAAAAACCTAACCCTAAACAAAGCTCCTCTAACAAATAAAACTACCAAAGCTATTCCTACACCCACTATTAAAATTATTCCTCCCAATGCCAAAGGAAAAGATAAACTTAAAAAAAGCTGCCTCAAAAATAAAAAAAAAGAAAAAAACAGAATCTCCATTTTTTATAGCGAAAACATCTTGCTCTTATATGATTATCAATTCATACGTCTTACATACAATTCACTAATAACATTCCTGTTTTCTCAACCCAAAAAAATTTAACTTAAAAACGCACATATAAAGACTAAAAAACCAAACAAAATCAGAACACCTAAAACCTTATTTTGTCTCTTATGAATAACCCTTCCTACTGACCATGTTACATTTTTTAATCCTCTTCCCCAAATAAACCTTTCCAGCCAACCTTTCTCTAAAAAAAGAACTAATTTCAATGATTCCCCTAAAGCATAACTCCTTATAAAATTTCCAGATAAATAAGGTAAAAACCACATCTTCCCAAAAAACACTGACCCTCACCTTTTTAAAAACTTAACAGGAACACTTTTAAAGTAAAAAATTAAAACTAAGATAACAGGAAAAACAATTGATCCAAAAATCAAAAATTTTTCGTAAGAAGAAACAAAAATAAATCTATTAAATTTCTTAATAACGTTCTGAAAAACAAAACCCCCTCAAACTGCCCCTAATCCTAAACCTAAAGTTGAAAAAAAAAGAAACACATCTAAAGAATAATAAGCCTCCATAGTAAAAATTTTGTCAGAAATTAAAACTATGAAAATTATCCGCAAAGCATAGACTACAGTTAATATAACAGACAACCTAAATAAAACTAACCCAACTCCACTAAAATTATTTGACATCCCACATTCTAAAACTAAATCTTTAGAATAAAACCCGGACATAAAAGGAAGGCCTATTAATGAAAGATTACAGATAATCAACCACATCCTAATTAAAGGAAGTTGCTTTCAACCTCTTCCTAACAATCGCCCATCTTGCACCCCACCCCTATAAAAAATAACAGCACCTATACATATAAATATTAAAGCCTTAAAAAAAGCATGAACAATTAAATGAAATAAAGCTACTATTTTTATTCCTAAAGAAATTGCTAACATCATTACTCCAAGCTGACTTAAAGTTGATAAAGCAATAACCTTCTTTATATCAACCTCAAAAACAGCCCTAATTCCAGCCATAATTAAAGTTATTATAGAAAAAAACATTAAAAAAATTATCAATTCAGAAACAATTAAATTAGAAAACCGAAACAGAACATAAACACCTGCAGTTACTAAAGTAGAAGAATGAACCAACGTTGAAACTGGTGTTGGAGCTGCTATCGCAGCAGGTAACCAAGCAGAAAAAGGAACTTGAGCTCTTTTTGTTATTCTCCCAACTACAACTAAAATTCTCAATAAAACCCTTAACTTAAAAATCCACAAAGAAAAAAACTCAAAACTCATAAATGAACTTAAAATTCCAATTCTTAAAATAAATAAAACATCTCCTAAACGATTAGTAATAGCTGTAATTATACCAGCAGATAAAGATTCCTTGTTTATATAATAAATTACCAACAAAAAAGATACAACACCTAACCCATCTCAACCAACTATTAACATTAAAAATCTAGGAAAAAAAATTAATAGTCTTATAGATAAAACAAACAGTACAACTAACCTAATAAACCGACCTATAAAAACCTCATGACTTATATAAAAACCTGAAAAAACTATAACAAAACTAGAAATAAATAAAACAACAAAACCCAAAACAGCCGAACTTGAGTCTAAAAAAAATGGAACAGAAAAAGAACACAAAAATTTATTTGAAAAATCAATCTCTAAAACAAAAGCCGAATCCCCCATTTCTAACAAAAAAACAAAAAAAAAAAAAAAAAAACCAACAATTAAAATAAGAGCTCATGCCCTAAGGACAACTCTATTTTTTCTCAGTTTATACACCTAAGTTTACATCTTCTGCTTCTTTTGATTAACAGTCAAACGTTTTTTTATAAACTAAAACTCACAAGAAGAGGGCCGCAAAAGGCCTCCTTTTTGGCGTAAACAAAATACACTTCATATGCTACTCTTCGATATCAAGTAACTAAACACAGCTATTTTTTAAACCTAAATTAAACGTATTTTTTTCTACTAACTTGACTTCACGTTTCTTACTTATCCTCGACCCAATCTAAAGTTCCTTCATTATACTCATGTGCTAACCCTAGGAATAACACTACTATAAACATAACTACAAAAAACTTACTCAGAAAACCAATTCCTAAAAATACGCTTCTTATCCTAAATAAAAAAGGTAAAACCAAAACAACCTCAACATCAAAAATTAAAAAAAGCAAAGCTAACAAAAAAAATCGTAACGAGAACGGACACCGCCTTCTCCTTAAAGCATCAAATCCACACTCAAATGACGTTAACTTTGCCCACTCTTCCCGCCATCTTTGACCTAAGTAAAGTCCAACCACAACCAAAGCTATTGTTACCACTATTACAAACATTACTACGCCAAAACCTTTAAAAATTATTAAATTTGTTAAATCTAAAAATTTTACCATAATTTAAAAAACTTTGTTTTTACTCAACCTTTAACTTTACTTCTCTAACATAAAACACACACAAACCAGTAAAAATAATAGCTTGAAGAATTCTAACACAAATCTCAACAATAAAGTAAAACGCCCTAAACCCAATAAACACAATTCTTGACATTAAGCCACCAAAATAAGAAAATGGATAAAAAATTCCAACCCTGACAGATGTCAGTACTTTTATAATTATTTGACCAATAAACATATTTATTCTAAGTCGAGCACATAAAGTAATAGGTCGAACTAAAATCCTAATTACTTCAGAAACAACCATTATTAATGAAACTACATAAGTTATTAAAACTTTCCCTTCCGACGACTCAATTTGAGTAACAAAAAATAGCTTTCAATTAAAATTAAAATTGACTAATACCCTTATTAACCAAAACGGAACAGAAAATCTACACGTAATAATTAAATGAATCCTCAAAGGATAAATTAACGGAAAAAGACCACTAATATTTATTCTCACTAAAAATACAAATAAACAAACAAATACATGAACACCACCAGTAAAAACCTTAACTTTTTCTGTTCTCATCGCTGTTTCCAATGCTTCTGTTAACTTAAAAATTAAACTTTCTTCATAACAAAATCTGTAAAAATAAGTCCTTCAAGCTAAATAATAAAAAATTGCCACAAAACAAGCTAACCACGAAATTAATCAAAGAATATAAGCACCTCCTCCTCATATTACATCAAATGAAGAAAACAAATCACTATACATTCAGGCTTTAGACGAATCGAACGCCCTTAAGATAAGTTCAAATTACCTCTAATCCTAATAAACCCTAACCTTTAAAGTCTTACTTATCTCTAACGCGAAAAATTAACGTGTTTACTTACACCATAAAGGCTTCCAGCTGTTTTATAACTTCTTTATCTCCACAAAATAACATTTTTCCATAAACTAAACCGGTTAAACAAAAAAATAATCTAACATTATAATTCCAGCCATCAACACAAAAAAACTAAATGCAAAACCATATAAATACCGTTCATTTAAAAGCGTCTTAGGATAAACACTTAAAAGTGAGCTTCCATGATTAACAACTCTATATAAAAACAAACAATAACAACCCGCTATAAAACATATTATACCACTAGGTAAAAATAACACCCACCTAAGTCAAAACCTAGCTGCAACACAAAAAACCTCACTTAAAAAGTTTAAGGATGGAGGAACTCCTATGTTCAAAACACAAAACCTAAATCAAAAAAACCTAAAAATGGGAAAAACACGTAAAAGATTTTTATTTAGTGCTACGCTTCGGGACCCACTTCAATCATATATTCTAGCAGCTAAACTAAATAAACAGGGAGAACAAAGACCATGAGCAAATATTAACCCAACGCCACTCAATTTTCCCAACCCATAAAACCTTACTATACCACCCAATCTTATGGCCATATGACCAATTGAAGAATAAGCAATTAAAGACTTTAAATCGCTCTGAACCAAACATAAGACACTTCTAATTATTCCTCCCCATAACCTTAAAACTAAAATACTAAGCATAACCACCTCCAACTGTATCCTAACAACCCAAGAAAACCGAATCACACCATACCCACCTAATTTAAGCAAAACACCAGCCAAAATCATCGAACCTCCTAAAGGAGCTTCGACATGAGCTTTAGGTAACCAACCATGAAAAAAATAAATGGGCAATTTAACTAAAAACCCAAGAATAATAAAAATTCACACTCATCTTCTCTTTACGAATTCACAATTTAAACCTAATCTAACCAATAATATTTTATCTCTTATTTCCTGGATTCACATCAAAAGTAAAACTAAAAATAACGGAAGGGATGCTCTAACAGTATATATTACCATAAAAACCCCAGCTTGCAAACGCTCAGGCTGATACCCCCACCCTAAAATTAACCATAAAGTTGGAATCAAAGAAAACTCAAAAAAAAAAAAAAAGTCCATCCAACTTGAAACCATAAAAACCATAATTCTAACAACCCTCACCAACACAGTCGGAATCTCAATTCCTTTTTTTTCTTTTATCTCATCATTTTTCCCAAACCTCACCTCTTTTACTATTCTCCTTAACCTTAAGACTAAAACAGCCACGACTATTAAAACCATTAAAACACTCAATAAATCACAACCAGCCCACTCATTTATTAACCCATAAAAAACATACAAACCCATTCCCAAAAACAAAGATACTAAAAAAATAACAGAAAAAATTATTATAAAAACTCTTCCTAATTTTAAAAATTCAAACCTTAAAAATACAGAAAACAAAGCACTAATTAAAAAAGACAACTTTTAAAATCTATATTTCTGCTTTCCAGACCACCAAAGACATACAAACATTCTTACAAACACAAGTCAAACAAAGACAAAAACAAACAAGCTAAAAGAAGGAGCTATTTGTGGCACAAATAAAAACATTTTTATTCTAAAAGCTTTCACACTTTTTATTTCAAACAAATGGTGCTGGAAGAAAACTTCATATTTTATCCCATCAAGATAACCCAATTCATCTGGCACAACACTTTCTTTCTAAAACATTTTTTTCTCTATAACAGCTAAATTATCAGACCTTTTGTTTGGAAGACAAATATACATTTTTATACTTCTGTTATGTACCCTTTCCTTAATCTAAAAACTCTCACCAAACAAAAACATTTTTATCCCTAAACTAAGTGCAACACCAAAAATCTGATCCTTTCGTACAAGGATTTTTGCAACTAAAGATAGAAACCAACCTAGTTTACACCGGTCTGAACTCAGATCATGTAAGGTTTTAAAGGACGAACAGTCCTACATTTTATACCTGCTGCAGCATAAAGTAACCCTAATCCAACATCGAGGTAGCAAACCTTTCCTTAAATATGAACTCTCAGGAAAAATTACCCTGTTATCCCTGCGGTAGCTTTTGCTAATTTCAATCTAACTGGATCTCTATAAATTTTTAAAAACGTTTTTTTGTCTTTTATTGCCCCAATAAAACTTATTAAAAAATTTTTAAATATAAAAACTTCATAATAATCAAGCTCGACAGGGTCTTCTCGTCTTTTATAAACACTTAAGCTTTTTCACTCAAAAATTAACTTCTTTTTTTACTTCAAATAAAGACTCTCCACCGTCAAACCATTCGTACATTCCCCCAATTAAAGGGCAAACTATCACGCTACCTTAGTACAAAACCGCAGCCGTTTAAATTATTCACCGGGCAGGTCCGATCTTTTATTTAACTTCTCCCCAAAAGACCATGTTTTTGCTAAACAGGCGCAGAAAATTTTTGCCGAATTCATCTAAAACATATTTCATTAAACACAATATTACAAACATAATTTTATTCAAATATATCATTTAAACTAAAAATACTAATTTTATACTTATCTTTAATAAAAAAATTATTTATTATAAAAAGATACTAAAACAAACTTACAAAAAACCCTTTTTATGATAACATATTAAAGCTATAGCAATTCTAACTCTACTAAAAATTAAGTAATTTCTTCACTTTACAAAAGCTAATCCCTTTGTAACTTAAATTAAATTCTTATAATCCAATATACACAAATTTATTCTACACGAAAATGTATTTTTCTTTTAACCAGCTATCAGCCTTTGCGAAAAACATTTCACTTCTAAATTCTCCTAAACTTCTAATTTTGAAACATTAGCAACTTAAAAAATTTAGCTCAAAAACTTTCAGGAAAACTTCCATATGAAAACAAAATTTATAAACCATTATACAAAAAGAACGCTATTCCAGTTCTTCTTTAAATATTATAAATTTCCACCCTTCGGAAAACAAACTCTATTTCTTTACCAATACAATATATAAAAAAATTTTTTTATAACCATATTTTTATTTTCTGTAAAAATTTTTATTTAAAAAAATACTCCCACAATAAAACAACTAAAAGCATAACTTTTAATATAATAGTGTCCATTACAGCTAATAAAAAAAACGCACCTTTATTTTTTTCTCAAAAATCTTTATATTTTTTCCACAACCCTTTGAAAAAACTAAAAAACTTTTTAATAAGAAACTTAATTTTTTTTCACATCTTCATTACCATCGTTTTTCTATCTTTCTTTCACTAATAGCACACTCCATTAGCCTTTCTCATTGCAAACAAATAACAGGATAAACCAAAAAAAACATAAAATACACCACACTCCTTCTCAGCCCTAAAAATACAAAAGGAGGCTCAATAGGACAAGACCCAATAAAAGTCAACATAATAAAACTCCTTACAAACACTCAAAATAAACTTTGAGCAATAGGATTATACTGACTTCCACGATTAAACCTTTTTGGATATAAAGGTATAAAATATAAAATAACAACAGATATTAATAAAGCAACTACACCTCCTAACTTATTTGGAATTCTACGTAAAATAGAATAAGCAAATAAAAAATACCACTCTGGTTGAATGTGAAGAGGAGTCCTTATTGGATCAGCAGGAATAAAATTAACCGGATCCAAAAAAACATCAGGCATAAAAAGACAAATAAAACATAAAAACCTAATTATAACCAAAATCCCAACCAAATCTTTCAAAAGATAATAACTATGAAAAGGAATAGCTTCAGCGTCACTCCTTATTCCCAAAGGATTAGAAGATCCGGTTTCATGAAGATAAACAATATGAATACTAACTAACACCAATAAAATAAAAGGACCTAAAAAATGAAAAACGAAAAATCGTTTTAGAGTAGCATCACCAACACTAAACCCACCCCACATCCATTCAACCAACATGCCGCCAATATAAGGAATAGCTCTAAATAAATTTGTAATTACAGTTGCACCCCAAAAAGACATTTGCCCCCAAGGAAGTACATAACCAGTAAAAGCAATAGCTATTAATAAAAGAAAAATTGAACACCCAATTAATCATGTGTGCTTCAATCTATAGGACTGATAAAATACACCACGTCCAATATGAGCATAAATACACATAAAAAACAAAGACGCACCATTAGCATGAACACTTCGAATAAACCACCCATTATTAACATCACGCATAATGTGTACAACAGAATTAAATGCCTCATTAACATCAGGAGTATAATGAGTTGCTAACATAAGTCCAGAAATAATCTGGACTATTAAACAAACCCCTAACAAAGACCCAAAATTCCACATAATAGTCAAGTTAACAGGTGCTGCCAAGTCATAAACAACAGGCGAAAAAAGGCGAAGAAACAAATTATTCTTCCGCAAGGAGAACCTCACATCAGTGAAAACAACTAGCTATCTTATGAGCCGAAATCATATATGTTTTATTACACCATTCACTTCATTTAACCCAGTTAAAATTAAGATGATACTAAACATACTCCTTAAATTCCCAAAATTTAAATTCTAATTAAACTACATCTTAAATAGTAAAAGAGGAGAGATTGCAACTCCCATAATAAAGGCTACAACTTTATACTTCTACAGACGCCCTTTCCATAAACAAAAGGATCTCCTAGATCACCAAAAAGACGACAACTTTTCATTCTTATTTAACTACTTTTGCCTACTAGTGACCCCAAATATAAACAATTCCATACACAAAAATTCAAACTAAATCAACAAAATGCCAATAAATAGTCGCCGCATACATCCCAAAATGATGATGCTGATAAGAAAAGTGATACAAATACAAACGAAATCAGCAAACAGTTAAAAATAAAGTTCCGGCAATGACGTGAGCTCCATGAAACCCGGTCAAAATAAAAAAGGAAGATCCAAACACCCTATCAGCAATAGTATATGAAGCTATATAGTACTCCCTTGCTTGCAAACCAGTAAAAAAAATTCCTAAAAGAATAGTAATCCCTAAAGAAATTAAACCCTGAACTCGCCAATATTCAGACGCTAACCATGTTTTTCCAAATGACACCACTTTTTCATCTATCCCCACTAAACCATGAACTTTAATGGCCCCGTGAGCTCAATTAACAAATAACCCTGAACCAACTAAAACAGCAGTGTTTAAAGCTGGAACTTTCCAAGGATTAATTGACTTTACACCCAAAGGAGGCCAATGACCAATTTCTTGTTGAGATAACTCACCAATCCTAGAATTAAAAAAAGCTCAAAAGAAACTTACAAACAAAAAAGCTTCAGACAAAACAAAAAATCAAAACCCATATTTTAAATTTAAAATAACCAAACTCGTATGATGACCTATGAAAGTCCTCTCAACAATTAAGTCTCCTCACCAACGAAAAGAAGTTAAAACTAAAAGAGAAAAAGAACAAATTATAAATGTACCAACTACAAATCCTATTCCCTCATGCACATAAGTAACAAATCTAACCGTAAAACCTAAAGCCCCAATTGATGCTCTAATAGGTCAAGGGCTAATATCAACTAAATGATATCCTGTTCGAGCCATAAAGGAAGTAAAAGGAATTGAACCTCCCACAAAAAAGATTAGAAGTCTTTTTGCGCCCAGCACTTCCCTTATTATAACACCTTTTAAATTTATTCTTCCAAAACTTTACAATAAATCAATACTCTAAACAACCAACCCTTATCAACCTTTAATTTTTTACAGCCTAAACAAAATAACCACACTAAATAAACACAAACTTAAAGGCAACAACACTACTCAACAAAGACCTATTAACAAATCATATCGAAACCGAGGCACAACACCTCGTACCCATACAATAAAATAAGAAATAAATACTATCCAAAAGCTTATTACCATCCTACCAAAAAATGAACTTCACATAAAAGAACTTAAAAATAAAATCCCAGTAATCATACTTATAAATATAATATTTCTATATTCTGCTAATGCAATAAGAGCAAAACCTGCACCTCCATACTCTACACTATACCCGGCTACTAACTCAGACTCTCCCTCTACAAAATCAAAAGGGGCCCGATTTGTTTCAGCTAAAACACAAATAATCCAAAGAACTAAAACTTCCTGACTAATTAAAAAATAACTAAATCTTATTTCCCGAACAACCTGTAAATCAAAAGTTCCAACAAAAATTAAAGGCAAAAATAACACCGTCCTCAAAAACACCTCATAAGAAACTCTTTGAGCTACAGCCCGCATTGCACCTAAAAAAGAATAACGAGAATCACAAATCCAACCCGTTAAAAAAACCCCATAAACCCCAAAAGACGAAATACATAAAAAAAACAACAAACCCAATTCAAAAGAGATTGACCCAATTGATGAAGGAAAAAGGATTCACAAAGAATAAGCACAAAAAAAACATACTACCGGACCTAAAAAAAAAAGTTCACTCCTACAAGAAATAGGATGACTAAACTCTTTTTTAAAAAGCTTTACACCATCTGCTACAGCTTGTAAAATTCCCTTAACTCTCACCTTATTAGGACCCTGCCGCAACTGAACCATACCTAATCCTTTTCGTTCAGTTACAATAAAAAAAGCAACTGCTACAAGTATCAAGACCACAGTAATACAAGTCCTAATCAATTATTAAAAAAGGTATAACCTTATCTTTAGAGCTTAAATCTAACGCATATTATTCTGCCACTTTAACCATAGTTTTAGACAGAACAACCTGCTTTTATGGGTTAAAAGCCCATCACTTATACCATAGTTACTAAAACACCAAGATAACACTTACTTCACTAAGTATAAAGACCTAGTCTAATTTTAAGTCGCAAACTTAACCTTTTTTTTAAAGTATTATACCACAAGTATTTTATTATAACAGAAGAGGGAATATTAATCCCATACTTTGGGCATGAGCCAAAAAACTTTAACTTAGTTTACTCTTCTTCAACACCAATTTCTACTAGCATCACTATGTTACGACTTACCTCAACTTATTATTATTCGAGGGCGCCGGGCGATTTGTACGCATTTTACTTACTCAATTCAAAAGCCCTCTCTTTAGCTTTTTACTAATAAGTACACCTTCATAGTTCAATTTCATAAACTAATTCGTCATTGCTTTACATTTGTAACTCAGCTAAGCCCTTAACAACCTACACGTCTACCTGAACTCTTCTTTCCCCAAAAAGAACCTAGCTACACTCTTTCCCATCAAAGGAGCAACTAATGACGGCGGTATGCAAAGAATAGTTAAGGTAATGTATACGAGGATCATCGGTTTAACCGCCAAGTTCCCCTTAATGGATATAAAACACCGCCAACCTGTTCGAGTTTTAAGCACATGCTCGTAGTACCCGTAAGAATAGTTTATTGACAGCTTTAATAAAAGGGTCTCTAATCCTTGTCTTCCTAAGCAGCCTTTCAAGGTTCTTTCTTATAAAAATCATAACTTAAACCAGTTTTATATATTTAACCAAAAAAACTGACCATTTAATTTCTTATTTTAATTCCTCTTTCCTACAAATCAATTAACTTAAAGACAAAGTTTGACCGCGAGTGCTGGCACTTTATTACTCCCTCTTTAACTCCCTATTGCTTAAACATTCTTCCGAATTTTTTTCAAATCTTTCTACTGGAGTCGGAAAATAAAAAATTTATCCATTTTCTATCTCATAAAAATAATCAAGGAAAGTTTAATTCAATTATTAAAATCTCTTATCCCTCGCCTTTTTCCTTCCTCTTCCCATAAAGTTCCATGTATTTAAACCAAAGGGAAAGCCAATTTGCTACCACAGGCTAATAGCTACTTCATTTTATTTAAACTAAAGGTTTAAACTTCATATTTCGTACCAAAAGTTTACAAAACTCTTATTCTTTCTTAAACTATTAAACCTTAAAACCACAAATAAACCTTCAACACTAGTACCTTTTACTTATACTTTTCAGATACCATGAAAAAAAAAATTAAAAATACAACCAACACAACAAACACCGCAGAACTAGCTATTGCTATTTTATCTAAACCAAAATAAAGCAAAAAAACAAATCTAATAAAAAAAATCTCTGGAATTAAAAGTATATGAAAACAAAACAACAAGCAGAAAAATCTTAATTCCTCCCCAGAACTTTTCCCAAATTCTATTCTAAACAGATACTTTTCCCTATCCCCAAGCTTAACAGAACCTCACTTATTTAAAATATTAGTAAAAATAATCGCTAAACAAATCTCCCCAACAAAAATAACTGACCAAATTCAATAAATAACCCCAGCTATTTCATCATAATGAAGAGTTAAAAAAAAAAAAGAAAGATAAAGCTCAAAAGAAAAAAACAAATGTAAACAAATAATTAAACGAAAAAACTCAACATTCTTTGTTAATGCTCTCCAATTTCTTTTACAAAAAATCCTATAACAAACCCAAATACATGATATCAACATTAACATAACCATTAAAACAACATTAGCCCTTTTTACCATTACCTCAAAATCATAATACAGCAACAAAAAAAAAGAAAGAAGATACATCTTATAAAGAAAAAGATAATGAAAACAGAACAGCAACCGAAAGAAATTAATTTTTCCAATCTTAAACATTCTACTTTTAATTACCCAAATACAAATAGTATTAACACAAAGGAACAAAATTATCCAAAAACCTCAATCGAAAGATAAAAAAAAATTATACCTGTAATGTTTCATTATTTTAAGCCCCGGAATTTTACTTAATCCTCCGTAGTTCCAAAAACCATACCAAGTTAACGCTTCTTGGGCTAACTATTTTTTTATATATATTCTATTTTAATAAAGCAATGTTTAATTTTTTCTCCTACACCATTTATTTCTAAAACTTTTTCTTTAGAGAACCATCTAAAGACACAAAACTAAAACAATTCTGACTTATATTATGAAAACGTATAGGAAAATCTGAAGAAGACCACTCAAGCTCCGTATTAAACACTAAAGGAAAAGCCAAGCAACGTTGTGATAGTAATCTCTCCCACAAAATAAACAAAAAATGGAACAGTCTTATTAAAGAAACAGTTGATCCCCAACTAGAAACCAAATTAAATATGTGTATTGTATCAGGATAATCAGGGTATCGACGAGGTATCCCTATTATTCCTAAAATATGCTGAGGGAAAAAAGTAAAGTTTACACCAATAAACATCCTTCAAAACTGAGCCTTTCTCCAAACAGGATGAAGGCCAACCCCAGTAATCATAGGATATCAATAATGAAAACCTGCAAACATGGCAAAAATTGCACCCATTCTTAACACATAGTGAAAATGACCAACAACATAATACGTATCATGTAAAATTGTATCTAAAGACGCCCTTGCTAAAATAATTCCTCTCAATCCCCCTAAAGTAAACAACATTAAAAATCCACCAGCCCAATACATTATTGGCCAATTACGAATATGACCTCCATGCATAGTTGCCAACCATCTAAACACCTTTACACCAGTAGGAATAGCAATAATTAAAGTTACTCTTCTAAAATAAGCCCGTCTATCAACATTCATCCCAACAGTAAACATATGATGCCCCCAAACAATAAATCCTAAAACCCCAATAGATAAGACAGCATAAATTATTGGCAACTTTCCAAATAACTCATATTTTCCACTTCCTACTTTAACAACATGAGAAATTATTCCAAATCCAGGCAAAATCAAAATATAGACCTCGGGATGACCAAAAAATCAAAACAAATGAACAAACAACAAAGGATCCCCTAACCCAACAGGATCAAAAAAAGAAGTATTAAAGTTCCGATCCGTTAGTAGTATAGTTAAGGCCCCCGCCAACACAGGCATAGCAACAATTAATAAAATTCCAGTTGTAGCAATACATCAAATAAATATTGTTGTTCGCACAAGTTTCTGAGCACCTGGACGTATACAAAATCTAGTTACAACAAAATTAATTGAAGCTATAATAGAAGAAATACCACCTAAATGCAAAGAAAAAATTACAAAGTCAACTGAAGGACCAGAATGAGCAATATTCCCAGACAAAGGAGGATAAATAGTCCACCCAGTCCCAGCACCCCTTTCCACGTAAGCTGACGCAATCAACAACAACATTGATATTGGTAATAATCAAAACCTCATATTATTTAATCGAGGAAAAGCCATATCAGGAGCCCTTAACATTAAAGGAACTAACCAATTCCCAAAGCCACCCATCATTATTGGTATAACTAAAAAAAAAATTATAACCAAGGCATGAGCCGTAACAATTGTATTATACAACTGCCCATCATCTAATAATGCACCGGGAGCTGCTAATTCCATCCGAATAATAACACTAAAACCAGTTCCTATTAAACCAGCTCAAATAGAAAAAATAAAATACAGAGTTCCAATGTCCTTATGATTAGTTCTAAATAACCATCGCATTTTCCATTCCCTTATTCTATTTTTATACTTTACAAAAACCTTTATTTTATAAAGATTTGCCTTTTGACAAAGTTTTTGCCCAACCCTTCGAGTTAGGGCAAAAACAGCCAAGACAAAATAATTAAAACAATCACATTAACAACAATATATAGAATAGAAAAACCTCACTTACGCCAAATTAGTTTTTTTTCCTTAGAAGGAGTCATCATATGCACATACTTAAAAACAGTCAACAACTCCCCTAATAAAGAAAGCCACACAAACAAGTAAAACATTGCATTAATCTTCCCAAAAAGCATATAAATCGAGAAAAACGTAAAAGATACGGACATATATAAAAGAACAATCACAATAAAACCTAAAGCAGAATCTATACTTAAACCAACATAACCTAAAACAAATATTCACATAAACATCACAACACAAAGTCAAGACATTACAAAAAGCAAAGCAGCAAATAACCCATAAGAAAAATAAAGAATTATAAACAAAAAAAAAAGCAAAATCAACTTTACTAGTTGTCGCAAAATACGTTTAATTTTTTTAATCAAAGTTTGAACACTCGTTCACTCCGGTACTTGAAATACCACAGTCTTCTTAACTTAAAACTCTAAAACATAATACAACCTATTTACCCTATCTCTTTTTAAACCTCCACCTCCCACAACTTTCCTATTACTACACCTCACTTAAGACAAAAAAACTCACTTTTATTACCGTAAAACATATACATGAACATTATTATAAAACAATAAATTTATTCATACTCACAATTTATTCTTACACATCACAGTACTCACCTCCACTGCATTTATGCACCTTGTAACACACTGTCCCGTGTGTCCAGTATAGAGTGAGTGAATAGGTACTCTATATATTTTTAACCCTCTTTCAATTCATAATACCTACATATATATATATATATATATATATATATACCATACTATCCTATAATATAGTAAACTATATTATAGGATAGTATGGTATATATTAACATAGTATAGTATACCATAGTATTTGCTCCTAAATACTATGCATACTATGGTATACTATACTATGTAGTATAGAGTAAATAGGTACTCTATATAGTATGGCCTATATACAATATAGGCCATACTATATTCATATTACCTATTT